AAAAAAGATGTTCCGTGATATTTAAGAATAGATCTTAACTTATACAAGTTAAGAACTTGGGTTTGGGATAATTTGTAAAATACATATGCTTGTGACAAGAAGTATAAGTCACAAAAATTATGTGAATTCTTATTACTAATATTATAAAGTGACTTGTTTATAGTTGAAATAAAGTGAATTGTATTTTGATTTGTTTTATTAATTCTTTCTTGATTTGTTTTATTATTGTAAATGGATTTATCAATAATTTTTTTTGTTAATTCAAGAAAAAGTTGTATATTAATTCTGGGAATATTAATGATAGATAGAAGGATATCTATGTATATCCTTTCAGTGAAAAATTTAAAAAAATAATGTAATTTGCGGATTAATCGAGCATTTCTTCTTTTTAATATTTGCCAAATATTTTTTGGTGATTCGAATCTTTTAGCATTATAACTTGTTTTATTAGGACTAACATTTATTCCCGGAGTCACTTTTTTTTTCTCTTTTGTAATTCTTTCTATTTGATTTCGGATTGTGCTTGTTCTATCAGTTAGATCCTTCATTTTTTTTTCTGTCAGTAAATAATTCGTCCAATCTGTAAATCGAGTTCGACTAAAAGATTCATCAATTATCTGATTGTGGGTTATAGAATCTTTTTCTTTTTGAGTTTCGCTTAATTTATCTACTTCTCTCAATCTAAATAATAGAATTGGATTTACTTTTGAGAGTTCCTTTATTATTTTATTAAATAATAGAATACCTTTGATAATCCATTTTTTTGTTTTTTTTGAGATATTTAGAAATAATTTTGTTCTTTCTTTTAAAACTTTTATAACTAGAAAATACTTCTTTTTAAATTTTCCAATTTTTTTTTCGCGTTTCTTAAAAATCGGTTCAAAAAAGGAAGGCCGTTTTCGGGGAGAACCAAAAGGAAGTTCAGCTTCCATTCCCCAAACTGTTAAAAAACAAAAATCATTTTTTTGTCCTTTCTTTTTCATTCGATCTATATGAGAGGACTGTGGCTTAGATCTGTGCCAAGGTTTCAGACAGAAAGGAAATAGAATCTTTATCTGAATGCCGTCTATTAACCAATTTTTCGGAAATTCTGTTTCTGATAATTGAACACCATTATAGGTACATTTAACATGCATTTCTCTATTCCATTCCTTAAAATCCTCAGACCACTCAGGAAATTGAAAAAATAGGATACGGATAATATTTTTCGCTATTATTAATGAAGGTAATAGAATATATTTTCTAAGAGTCGATTGAATTATTAACATGGAACCTCTTATTACTTGAGCAAATGGAATGGTATCCCAGGCTTCTGCTATTTCTATCCGCGCTTTCTCCTTTCTTTTGTTCTCTTCTTTCTTGTCTTTCTCCCTTTTCTCCCCCTTTTTTATCTCTTCTTCTTTAGAATCTGAAATTTTGAATTTGGCTCCTTTTACTATCCATATCCAATTTCGAAAACTGAGTTTCATCAGTCCGGAGATATCAAAAGAAAAGGGGTGTGATTTGTCTATTCTATCCAAAAAAAGCGGGGAATGCATATTTGCTTGAAAGAGTTCTCCAATAATTGTTTTACGTCTTTGGGCTCGCATAGAACCTTTGATTATGTCTCGACGAAAATCCGATTGTTGCGAATAGCGTATCAAAGCCACTTCGTCTGTTTGATCAGGATTATTAGTATCAGTATTATTAGTATCAGTATTTCGCCGGTTATCAGTAAAAATCACTACACGTCTGGCTTTTCTTGAACGAATCTGATGATCTATTGGTACTTCTTCTTCACTTTCTCCTTCTTGTTGTTCTAATTCGTTGATTAATTTGTATGACCATCGAGGGACCTTTTTATTAATTTCTTTTATTCCAATAGATTTTTTTTTTTTTTTTTGATTAAGAAGATCACTTATAATTGCATTGAATAAAAATTTTAAAAATTTTGTTTCATTTTCTGAATCCATTCTTTTTTGTTCTTTTTCGGAAAATAAAGAAGGTCCTTTAAAATTGAAATTCGATTTTGATTCTCTATTTAGTTCACTGATTAAAGTCAAGAAATGACCAATTTCTGTTGATAATGGTTTTTTAGTAAATATATTTATTTTATGTTCAAATTCTCGGTAATCCGTATCAGTAAGAAAGAGAGTATGAAGTTTATTTGTTCCTATGAAATTTTCTATCGAAGTTTCATTTATGATTAAAGGTGAAAACTTTTTTTTGATTGTTCTACGATGTGTCCCATTCAAGAAAGGATCATATATTTTGGGCAAGTATTCTTTTTTAGTCTCATCGTTACACAACCTAATTCCTTTTTCGAACATATCCGAAGAAAGAAATTCTTTGTCTAGAGCCTTAATTCTATTTATGAACTCATTGTTTAGATTGTTACTTTTTTGTTTGTTGGTAGAAACCCAATGATTGTACAGTTCATCAGAAGAGAGTTTTTCTATTATGGACAAGGAAGTCTTTCTTTGTATCATTTTCCAAAAGGTTGATAAACTGGGCGGAAACG